TCATCCCCAGACTCTTTTTTTTTTATTTCATTAATTGAATTTCGTTTGATTAAGGCGAAGTTCCGTAAAAACCTCCGCCTTCTTTAAAATATCATGAACAGTTCCTGTAGGTTGAGCGCCCTTTTCAAGGAAATGTAGAATAGCAGGAACATTTGAATAAGTTTGATTCTTTATCGGATCATAAAAACCCACTTTCTGAAGATCTCTTCCTTCTCTTCGGGATCGAACATCAATTGCAACGATTCGATAGACGGCTCATTGGGATAGATGTAGATGAACAATACCCCCCCTAGAAACGTATAAGAAGTTTTCTCCTCGTACGGCTCGAGAAAAAATGATTCGAAGTTATGTCTAGGTATAGAATTCTAATGGCAAATAGATCCATAAAATTATCAAATCAATTAGACTATGATTTAAGTCCTTTTTTTTCTTCTTTCCCAAAAATAAAAAATCATTCGTACTCATAACTCAAGTTGGATAACTCTCAAATAGCTCAAAGAAAGCCCTTAAGCATTTCATTTATTGAGTGGTCTCTAACCCCTTTTTGTCTCGTTTAGAATCTATTTTGATTCTTCATTCTGATCTAGTTGTTGAGACAATAGAAAACGGTATTTCCTTGTTCCAGGATCCTTTATCTTTACTTTGAATCATTGGGTTTAGACATTACTTCGGTGATCCTTAATCGTTTCAAAATGGCAGCAACATACCCTTTTGGGGGATTTCTTTCTATCAAAGAATCATAGAACGGTTGATTCTCGCGTGCTACACTTTTGATCGAAAGAGTTTTACCAATTCTAACAAATTTCCCTTTTGGATTTGAAACTTGCTCGACTTGGGTCCCTTCGATATATAAATCGAAGATATACTTACGAAGTTGGTCCAACTTATTGATTGGCACTAACCCTAGATCTTTGCCCCTGAGAAATTAATCAATACTTTCTACTCGAGCTTCATCATGTACTATTTACATTACAACCCAACAAAAACGGGGGTTCTAGTGGAACAGAACAAAAGATGTCGAGCCAAGAGCACCTTCATTCCTATATAAAATGGTGGACGTAAGAATCCACAGCTGATCATGTCCTTCAAGTCGCACGTTGCTTTCTACCACATCGTTTCAAACGAAGTTTTACCATAACATTCCTCTAGTTTGTAACCGGTATGTAATTGATTCAATTATGGAATCATGAGTAGTCATTGGTTCAGTCGGTACATAGTAATCTATATTTTTTCCTTCTAGCTGGATGGGTAGATATTTTTCTGAAGAAGTCGCGGCAAAAATTCAACTTAATCCCCTATTTTATTGTATGAATGCAACATTTTTTTTTTTTTTTGTAGAGTGGATAAAAGTACTAATAGGTAAGAGAAGATTTAAGTCGTTATTCTTTCATCTGATTGATAAAATCAGAATCGAAAGAACAGGAGATTTCCATATCTATCAGATAAACTGAATAAGTGTCACTGGAAGTAATTAAATTATGGATATTCTATGTTAAATATTTAAATTTAAGAAATCACAATTCTTTTTTTTTTCACAAAAATCGAAACACCGTTGTCACTGAAATAGAATGATAACAATACATACATATAAGCATTTCCTCATTTTCTACGTATTTGACTTGAGGGTCAGTAATTTTTCTGCAATCTTTCCATAAAGTAAAGTGAATAGAATGTATGAATCACCCCCCGCCTCAATTGTTACATGGATTTATAATTATTCTCATTAGAGTCAAAGAAAAGACGAAATGCCTAAAAATGAGCGGTTCAAAGAAAATACATCTGTTACATATGGAATTTACTTGATCGTTTGTTAATGAGATTCGGATAGACATAGATATTAAAATTGATACCTTCCATTGCTGTTTAAGACCTATTTACTCCCCCAATTCTATGGGGATGATGAATATGAATTAGAAATAAAAAAGTATCCTATTTTACGAGATACTAGACGAGATAGTATAGGTACAAAGACAAAGAGGTACAGATTAAGCCGTTGTTCCTATTTTTTATTTGACACTAACCCAGGCTTGAGAGACTAAATCGCGTTGATTGAATTCCAAGAAACTCCTCTTGTTTAGAATTCAAGAAATCCACAGAGAATTAAAAATGGGGCTACCTCATTTAGGATAGGGAATATAGGGGCTTTTCTTTCGTATTTCGATTTAGAATATATCATTGAAAATTCAAATTGATATGGCACGTAAGGTTTTTTTTTAGTAATTAACTTCAATATGAATATGAAGGGGATGGGCATACGACGAAAGGCCCGTCCTACTTTTTTTTTTAATTCAAACTCTTGTGATCTATGTTTACATCTTACCTGGATCACAAATAGATTCAGTTACATCCGCGTGTCATTTGAACTCAATTCAGTTTGTGAAAAAGATATGATTCAGAGAAAAATAATTAAAAATTAGAAAGAAGAATCACATTCGATCCAATATTACACTCTTAAACATAAACAGAAGGTTGTTCAAAAAATAAATCTTTATTCTGATAT